TGCTTACCGAGGGTTCGAATCCCTCTCTTTCCGTACCTTCACCTAATTCATCGATCTTACTAACCACAATAGATCAAATAGCAATGGATACGACTATTCCAACAGTTAGACCTTTCTTTGATATGGATTCTCTATTCCTAATGGCTGTGGTACGGAAAATACTGTGTAAAGAAAAGAGTAGAGTAGACAAGGAATGAAAATCTCCCTCTCGGTCTATGATACCTAAATGAAAGAAAAATCCGGATCAAACCCTTATTTATCTTAACCTTAGGTTAATTTACTTCGCCGAAAGGGAGCAAAATGGGTCGAACCCTTATTCTTATTAGTGTTGATTTTATTTTTGTTAGGTTTAAGTCTGACGAGAATAATATTCTACAACTAGCAATTCATTTATTTTCAAACCGACCCATTTACTATCTATTATTTGATTGACTAATCCTTTATATTGGAATGGTTGAAGAGTCAAATGGTTTGGCAATTCCTCATGGGGGGATGAATCGAGAGAATTTTGAATTAGAACTTTAGATTTTTGTTCATCCCTCGCCGCAATAGTATCTCGGGGTTTGCAGCGATAACTTGGTATATCTACTATACGACCATTGACTAAAATATGTCTATGGTTAACTAATTGGCGAGCTCCCGGAATAGTCGGAGCCATACCCAAGCGAAAAAGAATGTTATCAAGACGCATTTCAAGTAATTGTAGTAAAACCTGACCTGTTGACCCTTTTGCCTTTCCGGCGATACGAACGTATTTAAGTAATTGTCGTTCTGTAAGACCATAATGAAAACGCAATTTTTGTTTTTCTTCTAGGCGAATTCGATATTGGGATTTTTTCCCGGAACGCGATTGATTTCTAAGATCACTTCCAGCTCTGGGCCTTTTATTAGTTAGCCCTGGTAAAGCCCCCAGGCGGCGTATTTTTTTGAAACGAGGACCTCGGTAACGCGACATAAAGACTCCTTCTTCTTATTTATATTTAATTATTAATTCTTATTGATGAAATTTCATTCTACAGAATAAATCTAAACTAAAAATGAACTAAATTCTAAATAAAGCGAAATTTACTGAAGTATTATTCTATTAAAGAATAATGAGATGAGTTGGATAAATATCCAGATCTTTATATTCTATATATAGAAAAAGAAAAGGATTCTTTTCGTTAGATAGTTGGAAATTCCTATCACATAATAAATCAAGGACTTTTGCCAAAAGAGGAATACATTTTTTTTTCAATATTCTTTGATTTCAAAGATGCATTATCAATCATGTAAAACATAGAATAAAATAAATAGAGAAAAGCCGACTATCGGAATCGAACCGATGACCATCGCATTACAAATGCGATGCTCTAACCTCTGAGCTAAGCAGGCTCACATAACATAAATTCGACATGTATAAGAATTCAATAAACTCTTAGAATCTTTGCTATTCACTATTATACTATTTTTATACTATTTTAATTCTTAGCTATTCATAATGAATATTAATATATTAAAATATTAAAGAATAGAATATAGAATTTCAAATAACTGTTAAATATTATAGAAGATAACGATTAATCTAGCGATATAGAATTTCCATTTTTCTTTTTTATCACAATTAAATATTCTTTTTTTTTTTTTTTAATATGATTTGATTTTTGAATTCAAAAATCAAATCATATTAAAAAAAAAGAATCGACCGTTCAAGTATTCGAAATTTCATGGGTAAATGAGTGGAAGAGAGACAGATGTATAGCGTATGTATCCACCTATATTGAATTGCCGATACAGAAATGATAAAATCGTTTTTGATTGGACCGAATATAAGCCTCCTATAGATATAGAAGATGAAAGAAGATAGATAAGAAATCAAAGACAAAGAGGAGAACTTTTTCGAGACAGGAATCGGCATCTATCTAATGAATTCAACGGTTCCGGTATAAATGAAAGAAAAAGGGGAACGAGATCACAATGAGATTTTCATCTCAAAAAGGGGGATATGGCGAAATCGGTAGACGCTACGGACTTAATTGGATTGAGCCTTGGTATGGAAACTTACTAAGTGATAACTTTCAAATTCAGAGAAACCCTGGAATTAATAAAAATGGGCAATCCTGAGCCAAATCACGTTTTCCGAAAACAAACAAAGGTTCAGAAAGCGAAAATCAAAAAGGATAGGTGCAGAGACTCGATGGAAGCTGTTCTAACGAATGGAGTTGATTGTCTTACGTTAGTAGAGGAATCCTTCTATCGAAACTTCAGAAAAGATGAAGGATAAACCTGTATACATAATAGAGAAGAATTGTTGTCAATTGATTCCATATTGAAGAAAGAATCGAATATTCATTGATCAAACCATTCACTCCATAATCTGATAGATCTTTTGAAGAACTGATTAATCGGACGAGAATAAAGATAGAGTCCCGTTCTACATGTCAATACCGGCAACAATGAAATTTATAGTAAGAGGAAAATCCGTCGATTTCAAAAATCGTGAGGGTTCAAGTCCCTCTAT